TTTGTATTTTATGTATTTTTTTTATTTTCTGGTTTTTAATAATTTTTTTTGTATTAATTAGTTTATTGTAGTTTTTTTTGTATTGATTTTTGATGTTTTGTGGATTTAATTGGTGTTTTTATTTTTTTTTAACGTAAAGTCCGTTAAATTGCTTATTTATGATTAATGTTAGTTGGAAAAAACGTGAAAAAAAAGGTGGTTTAATATAAGTCTTCCTAGTATAAAGCACAATTATAGTGGGTATAGCTACTTATATGGGAAGAGAAAAGTATATAAAATATAAGGGTTTAATCTTAAATACATCGGACCCTATTTAATGTAGGTTAATTAATTGTTGAATATAAAGTCTTTACTATAATATATAAGGGAATCAATTATATGTAAATTAACAGATTATTTGGGTGTAGGTAGCTATATAATAGTTGACCCATATTTTAATAGGGTTGCACGAGTACTCTAGATCTCATTTTTAATGGTTCAAAAAAAAAATGAGATCTAGAGTATATAGTTAGGGCGGCAATGGGCGGTCAATTGTGTGAAGTGGTGTTGCTTAATTGTTTGGGGAAGTTTATGGTTTGTGGGTTATTTAGGTTTACGATCCGTTGTTTTGTTTCTTTATTTTTAAGTAGTTTTGTCTGTCACGGTTGGTCTGTGTTTAGAGTTTTATCTACTAGGTTGGGCAAAAAAATTTGGTGAGGGAAGATTTTGTGTGAAGTGGTGTTGCTTAATTGTTTGGGGAAGTTTATGGTTTGTGGGTTATTTAGGTTTACGATCCGTTGTTTTGTTTCTTTATTTTTAATTGGTAGTTTTATTCTTGCTTAATTGTTCATTATCGTCTTGCTTTATATGTAAGTTCTTGCGTGATTTTATTCATTATCCTTGATGGATTTTGTTTTGTTAATTTTTATTCGCATTATTTATTTTTATATATTTTGGTTTCTTTGATTTAGCAATGTTTAGTTAGTGCCGGCTAAGTTTGTGCCAGCAGCCGCGGTTATACATTAGGCATTATTGAACATTTTCGGTTAGGCAGTTTTATTTTGTGTTTTGGTTTGAATCGGGTTGGGTTGTAAAATAATTAAGGGTGAAATCTTTATTTCTGATTATTACTTTTATTCGTTTTTGTAAGCTGTGAAATCTTTTTTGTAAACTAGGATTAGATACCCTATTATTTTTGATGTTAAGTATTTTATTCCTGGGTAGTATTAGTTATGTTCTTGAAACCTAAAGAATTTGGCGGTACTCCACTCCTTTTAGAGGAATCTGCCCCGTTATCGATGATCCACGTTGGACCTTACTTAATTTTTGTTGTTTGTATACCGCCGTTGTAATGAAGATCTTTTTAGTGTTTTTAATTTTCTGGTTTCATTATTTTGATTGATTTCAGGTCAAGGTGCAGCTTGTTTTTAAGTGTGAGGTGGATTACATTGTTTTATTGAAGTTTTGGATTATTGGTTGTTATGCCTGATATGAAATTGGATTTAATTGTAATATGTTGAAGATTATTTTTATGATATTGGTTCTGGATTATGCACACATCGCCCGTCGCTCTCATTTTTGTTGAGATAAGTCGTAACATAGTGGTCGTACCGGAAGGTGTGGCTGGATTGGTCAGGCTTATTCTAGTAGTTAGGAATTTCATTTACATTGAATTTGTTGTCGTGCAATTCGGCGTTGTCTGATTATTATTGATTTTCTTATATTTGTTTTTGTTTACTGTTTTTATTAGCAAATTATTGTTTTGTTGTTGTATTTTTATTGATTTAATATTTTATATTATAGTTTACTTGTACTGTGAAGGGTTGGTGTTATTTCATTTATGTAAGTTGGCTTTTTTTGCTGTACCTTGTGTATCAGGGTTAATTAATTTTTATTATTTATTTTTATTTCCCGATTTTCTAGGAGTTAGTTAATTATTTTAGTTACTGTTTCATCAGTATTAATAATATTTATCTGGTAGTGATATTTTAATCGTCTTTGATGGTATCTGGTTTCCTGAGAAATGAATTTAATTCACATGCTTTATTTAATCTTCCTTTTTGGTGGGTTTGATTTTATTTTTTATGAAGGTATTGGGGGATGAGCTCTGGTTCTTTTATTATAACTTGTTCTTGTTTTTATTTTTGTGGGCTTTGAGTTGGCCATCTATTTGAGTATGTTAAAATTTTACTTTTTTATTTATGATTTATTGGTTGTTTAATTATTTTATTAGGATGTTTAGTTGAATTTTTTATCTTTTGTTTTATTGGTTGAATTAGTATATAATGTATTTTTTGTTTAGTATGATTTGTTATAATTTTCTTAGAGGAACTAGGCAAATATTTAGTGTTCGCCTGTTTAACAAAAACATCTCTTCTTGTGAATTTTTTGAAGTATGGTCTGCCCACTGATATTTATTGAAGGGCCGCGGTATTTTGACCGTGCAAAGGTAGCATAATCATTAGTTCTTTAATTGTGAACTGGTATGAATGGCTTGACGAGACACTATCTGTCTTTTTGGGATTTTGTTGTTGAATTTAGTTTTTGGGTAAAAATACCTAAATTCTGTTATGGGACGAGAAGACCCTATAGAGTTTTATGTAATTTTCTTTCTTTAGTTTGATTTGTATTTAGTTGAGTTTAAAATTTGCATTTTGTTGGGGTGATGGGAGATTAGGTGGAACTTCTCCTTATTTATGATTTACTTATTTGTATTTTTATGATCCTTTATTATTGATTGTAAGATTAAATTACCTTAGGGATAACAGCGTAATCTTTTTTGAGAGTTCTTATTGACAAAAGGGTTTGCGACCTCGATGTTGGATTAAGATGAATTTTTGGTGTAGAGGCTTTATGAGTCAATTAGGTCTGTTCGACCTTTAAAATCTTACATGATCTGAGTTCAAACCGGCGTGAGCCAGGTTGGTTTCTATCTATAATTTTATATAATTTCTTAGTACGAGAGGACCAGATATTTGGAATAATTTTTCTTTGGTTGAATTTTATTAATTGTTGCTATTTTGGCAGATAAGTGCGGTAGATTTAGAATCTATTTATGTGGGTTTATTTTAACACATGTAGTAGGATGAGTATTTTTTTCTTAATGGTTATTTTTATTTTGTTGGCTATTTGTGTTCTCGTGGGTGTTGCTTTTCTTGTTCTTCTTGAGCGTAGGGTTCTTGGTTATGTGCATATCCGTAAGGGCCCTAATAGGGTTGGTTTTATTGGCTTATTTCAGCCTTTTAGAGATGCTATTAAGCTCTTCTCTAGGGAACAGTATTTTCCTTTAGTTTCTAATTATTTGTCTTATTATTTTTCTCCTGTTTTTAGATTGTTTTTGTCTTTATTGATTTGAATTTTAATTCCTTATTTTAGAGGTTTTGTTTCTTTTGAATTAGGGTTATTATTTTTCTTGTGTTGCACTAGATTGGGTGTTTATACGGTTATGATTGCTGGTTGGTCTTCGAATTCTAATTATTCTTTATTAGGGGGACTTCGTTCTGTAGCTCAAACTATTTCCTATGAGGTGAGTTTGGCTTTGATTTTATTATCTTTTGTTTTATTGGTTTGTGGTTATGATTTAGTTGATTTTTATTATTTTCAGTATTATTTATGACTAATTTTTTTCACTCTTCCTTTATCTTTCTTGTGATTTATTTCCTGTTTAGCTGAGACTAATCGTACTCCTTTTGATTTTGCTGAGGGGGAGTCTGAGTTGGTTTCTGGATTTAATATTGAGTATGGTGCTGGTGGTTTTGCACTGATTTTTCTTGCTGAGTATGCTAGTATCTTGTTTATGAGATTATTATTTTGTGTTATTTTTCTTGGTTGTGATCTGGATTCTTTATTTTTCTATATCAGGCTTTCTTTTGTCTCTTATGTATTTATTTGAGTTCGTGGGACTTTGCCTCGTTTTCGTTATGATAAGTTAATATATTTGGCTTGAAGGAGATTTTTGCCTTTGTCTTTAAATTATCTTCTGTTTTTTCTTGGTGTTAAGTTGTTTATTCTTAATCTACTTTAGTGTGTATTAATTTGAGTATTGTTATTAAGATTACTAGGAGATTTTAACTCCTTCCTTATGCTTTCAAAACATATGCTCATGAAGCTTTATAATCATTTGTTTAATTTGTCTCAGCATTTTGTTGTTAGTGGTGTTGTGATGTAATATATGAAGTACACTACTGTTAAAATTTGTCCTGTGATAATATAAGGGTCTTCTACTGGTCGGGCCCCAATTCATGTTAGTAAGATTACCGTGTTTGTTATTACTCAGAATATTGTTTGATTTAATGGGTAGAATTGTGTACCTCTAAATTTTGATTTATAAAGTGGTATGATAAATAGGATTGCGATTGATAGGACTAGCGCGATTACTCCTCCTAGTTTATTAGGAATGGATCGTAGGATTGCATATGCAAATAGGAAATATCATTCTGGTTGAATATGAACTGGTGTTACTAGTGGATTTGCTGGGGTGAAATTGTCAGGATCTCCTAATAGATAAGGATCTTTTAGTGATAAAGTTGATAATGCTATAATTATAATGATGAATCCTACAATGTCCTTGGTTGAGAAGTAAGGGTGGAATGGAATTTTGTCAGTATCTCTTTTCAATCCTATTGGGTTGTTTGAGCCTGTTTGATGGAGAAATAGTAGGTGGATTATTACTATTGCTGTAATGACAAATGGTATTAGGAAGTGGAGGGCGAAAAATCGTGTTAAGGTTGCGTTATCTACGGCGAATCCTCCTCATACTCATTGAACTAGCTCTGTTCCTATGTAAGGGACAGCAGATAATAAGTTTGTGATTACTGTAGCCCCTCAAAATGATATTTGTCCTCATGGTAATACATATCCTAGAAATGCTGTTGCTATTGTTGCGAATAAGATTAATACCCCAATTGATCAGGTATGTACTAGTTTATATGATCCGTAGTAGATATTTCGTCCAATATGTAAGTAAATGCAGATGAAGAATACTGATGCCCCATTTGCATGTAATGTTCGTAGGATTCATCCATAATTTACGTCTCGGCAGATGTGTGCTACTCTTGAGAATGCAGTTTCTGTATTGGGACAGTAGTGTATTGCTAAAAACAGTCCTGTAATGATTTGGATTATTAAACAGATTCCAAGTAGTGATCCGAAGTTTCATCATGTTCTGATGTTGGTAGGAGTGGGGAGGTCAACTAGTGCTCTATTGGCTATTTTTATTAGTGGGTGGGTTGTGCGTATTGGTTTATTCATTATTAATTAGTTTGTCGGAGTGGTCCTATTGATACATTAGTAACTTTTACTACTACAATTAATGTTATTAGTAGGTATAGTGCTATTAGGATGGTTATTGTTCCGTTTGGTTGATTATATAATTTTCTGGTTATTGTAATGATTTCATTTCTTGCTGTTGTATATGGTTCTGTTTCTTTACTATCAATTGTGGTTTGGTCTTTAATTATTAGTATTGTCGCAGTTATTATTATTGCTATTACTATTATCTTTGTTGATAATGAGAATATTTCGTTTGATGCAAGGCTTGCTACGTAGATAAATAGAACAAGTATTCCTCCTACGAATACTATGAATAGGATGTATTGGAATCAAAATCTTTGATGTATAAGTCCTCTAATGAGGCATATTATTATTGTTTGTAATAGTAGTATTATTCCTATGGCTAGTGGATGATTTATTTGTGTGAATATTGCTCTTATTGTTGTTCTTGTTATTAAGAATATTTTTATTTCAGGGGGTAGTTTAATTTAAAATGTTAACTTTGGAGGTTAATGATAGGAGTTTTCTTTTCCCTGAAGTTTTAAAAGGCTAATACTTATTTTTGGTTTACAAGACCAATATTTTTGTTAAATTATTAAAACTTTTAATGTTAACACACTTGTATTTTTCCTTTATTTTTTTTTGTGGTATTTGGGTATTTTCTTCTAATCGTAAGCATTTACTTGCTACTTTGTTGAGATTAGAATTTATGGTTTTGGTTCTTTTTGTTATTATTTATTTTTATCTTTGTTTTTTTAACTGTGAACTTTATTTTGTTATGCTCTTCTTGGTTTTTTCAGTTTGTGAAGGGTCGTTGGGTTTATCTATTTTAGTTTCTATAATTCGTGGGTTTGGTAATGATTATTTCCAGTCTTATAGAGTATTACAATGTTAAAGTTTTTGCTGGCTTTTGTTTTTTTAACCCCTTTATGCTTCATTAAATTTGGTTGATGATTAGTTCATTCTCTAATTTTCGTTATTTCTTTCTTTTACTTTTTTACTTTTCCTTATTTTATAGGTTGGGGTAATCTTGGTTATGTTTTCGGTTGTGATTGTATTTCTTATGGTTTGATTTTGTTGAGATTTTGGATTTGTGTGTTGATAATTACAGCTAGAGAATCTATTTTCCGTTCTTCTTACTATTCTGGTCTTTTCTTATTTTTTGTGGTTCTTTTAATTATTATGTTATTTTGTACTTTTGGTAGAGTTGGTCTTTTCTCTTTTTATCTTTTTTTTGAGAGTAGACTTATTCCCACTGTTTTTATTATTTTGGGTTGGGGATACCAGCCTGAACGTCTTCAGGCTGGTATTTATTTACTTTTCTATACGTTACTGGCTTCTCTTCCTATGTTGGTAGGTATTTTTTATGTGTATGGGATTATGTGTTCTACCAGTTTCTTCTTGCTGTGGGGTAATAATTTTTTTAATGGCTTTTTTTATTTTTGTATAATTTTCGCTTTCTTGGTTAGGATACCTATATTTTTAGTTCATCTTTGATTACCAAGGGCTCATGTGGAGGCCCCAGTGTCAGGATCAATAATTTTGGCTGGGGTCTTGTTGAAGTTGGGTGGTTATGGTTTATTGCGTATTTATTCTCTTCTTTTTAATTTTTTTAATCTTGGATTTATTTGAATTTCCATTAGATTAGTTGGTGGTTTTTTGGTTAGTTTAATTTGTATATGTCAAACTGATTTAAGGTCATTGATTGCTTATTCTTCAGTCGCTCATATAGGTATTGTTATTGGTGGTATTATGACTATAAACTATTGGGGATTTTGTGGTTCTTATACCTTAATGATTGCTCATGGTTTATGTTCTTCGGGTTTATTTTGTTTGGCTAATATTTCTTATGAGCGATTGGGTAGTCGTAGTTTATTAATTAGTCGTGGTATACTAAGTTTAATGCCTAGAATATCTTTCTGGTGATTTATGCTTAGAGCTTGTAATATATCTGCTCCTCCTTCTTTAAATCTTTTGGGTGAAATTAGACTCCTTAATAGTTTGGTGTCTTGATCTTGAGTTAGAATACTTCTTTTAGTGTTTTTGTCTTTTTTTAGAGCTGCTTATACATTATATCTTTTTTCTTATAGACAACATGGTATGTTCTATTCTGGTATTTATTCTTGTTCTTTAGGTTATTCCCGTGAATTTTTATTGTTATTTCTTCATTGATTTCCGTTAAATTTTTTTATTCTGAAGGGGGATTTTGTTATATTTTGGTTGTAAATTTACTTGAATAGTTTATCTTAAAATATTGATTTGTGGGGTCAATGATGTGTATTTTACTTCAGGTTTATGTTGAGTTTGTCGATTTGCTTTATTAGTTTTATTTTTTTGTTAATTTCTGGTGTTTTGTTATTTTTTGGTGGGTTTTATTTTGTGTTAAATGATTTGGTCTACTTTATTGAGTGGGATATTATTACGTTAAATTCTGGAAGAGTTGTTATGACTTTTTTATTAGATTGGATGTCCTTGTCTTTTATGGGTTTTGTTTTCTTTATTTCTTCTTTAGTCATTTTATACAGAGAAGATTATATGCATGGTGATCTTAATATTAACCGTTTTATTTTATTGGTTTTGATGTTTGTTCTTTCTATAATGTTTTTGATTATTAGACCTAATATAATTAGAATTTTGTTAGGTTGAGATGGTTTGGGGTTAGTTTCTTATTGTTTAGTAATTTATTATCAGAATGTTAGGTCTTACAATGCTGGGATGTTAACTGTTCTGTCTAATCGTGTGGGTGATGTTGCTTTGCTTATGGTTATTGCTTGAATGGTCAATTTTGGTAGTTGAAATTATATTTATTATTTAGACTTTTTAATAGGGTCTTTTGAGATGGATTTGATTTCTTTGCTGGTTGTTTTAGCTGCTATAACGAAGAGTGCTCAAATCCCCTTCTCTTCTTGGTTACCAGCTGCTATAGCAGCTCCTACTCCTGTTTCTGCTTTAGTTCATTCTTCTACTTTAGTTACTGCTGGGGTTTATTTATTGATTCGTTTTAGTTCTGCTTTTGGGAATGCGTTATGTGTATTTCTCCTCTTATTTTCTGGTCTTACAATATTTATGGCTGGATTAGGTGCAAATTTTGAGTATGATTTGAGGAAAATTATTGCCCTTTCTACTTTAAGACAGTTGGGTTTAATAATTGGTTCTGTTTCTGTAGGTCTTGTTGGGATGGCTTTCTTTCATTTATTAACCCATGCTTTATTTAAGGCTTTGCTTTTTATATGTGCTGGTGTTATTATTCATACAGTTAAGGATTCTCAGGATATTCGGTTTATGGGTAATTTATCATTTCAAATACCTTTTACTTCTGTCTGCTTAGGGGTGTCTAGATTTGCTTTATGTGGGATACCTTTTTTGGCCGGATTTTATTCAAAAGATCTGATTCTGGAGATAATTTCCTTTAGTTATATTAATTTTTTTGGGTTCTTCCTTTTTTTTGCTTCAACTGGTTTAACTGTTTGTTATTCTTTTCGTTTATTTTATTATGTTTTCTGTGGTGATTTTAATTTTTCTTCTTTCTATTTTATTGGTGATGATAATTCTAATATAATTTATGGTATGGTGGGTCTAATAGTGGTTGCTGTTTTTGGGGGTAGAATATTAAGATGGGTCATTTTTTGTACTCCTACTATAATTTGTCTCCCTTTTTATTTGAGGTTTTTGGTAATTTTTGTTAGTTTGTTGGGTGGTTGATTGGGTTATGAACTCTCTAAGTTAAATTTTAGTAGTTCTTTGTTGTCTTTGTTTTTCTATAAGTCTACTGTTTTCTCAGGTTCTATGTGATTTATACCTTATTTTTCTACTTATGGGGTTTCTTTACCTCCATTATTGTTGGGTTATAATTCTTTAAGGATTTCTGATTTGGGTTGAGCAGAATATTTAGGTGGTCAGGGAATTTATTGGTTGTTGATTAATATGAGTAGGGTTAATCAGTGATGACAGTATAATAATCTTAGGGTGTTTTTAATATTTTTTGTTATATGAGTGGTTGTTTTAATATTCATGATTATTTACTTGGATAGCTTATATAGAGTATGACACTGAAGATGTCATTGAGGTTTTTTGACCTCCAAGTATTTATGAAAGTTTCCTTTATCTTTACAGTGAAAATGTAATGTTTTTTAAACTACATAAATAGAAATGTAAACGGGATTTAACCGCTAGAATGATAAGTTAGCAGCTTTCATTTGATCAACACATTTCCTTAGACGGAATTTCTATTCATTTTTATCATTAACAGTGATATACCTCTCTTTGGTTTCGACTAAGTAAAGTAAGGGTAAATTTACCAATAACCAGGTCGAAACTGGTTGCGATTACTTCGCTTCTTGCTTTTGTAAGGCAGACCTATGTAGTACTTTCTGATTGCAAACCAAATGTTATGATTAACTACAGCCCCATTGTTTAATTGGCTCATTCTAATGATCCTTGATTTCATTCGTGGTATAATCCAATAATTAGAATTAATAGAAATACTGATCTAATTGTTATTCAGGATTCTATGCTTGATGTTGTTATTACAATTGTTATGGGTAGGAGTAGTGCAATTTCTACATCAAAGATTAGGAAGATTACTGCAATTAGGAAGAATCGTAGCGAGAATGGTAGTCGTGCTGATCTTTTGGGGTCAAATCCACATTCGAATGGTGATCTCTTTTCTCGGTCTTCAATATTTTTCCTTGAAAGTAGTGAGGTCAATACTATCACTACTGTTGTTAGTGTTAATGCTGTTGTCGTTATTACTATTGTTATTATTATTACTTATCTTGTTAATACAAACTTCTATACTAGTTATATTAGGTAAGAGTTATATTAGGTAAGTTGTTTTTATCTACCTCATCAGTAAATTGAGATATATAAGAATAATCATACTACGTCTACGAAGTGTCAGTATCATGCTGCTGCTTCGAATCCAAAGTGGTGGTTTGATGAGAAGTGTATATTTAATTGTCGTAGTAAACATGTTAATAGAAATGTGGTTCCGATAATTACATGTAGTCCGTGGAATCCAGTGGCTACAAAGAATGTGGATCCATAACTTGAGTCTGCGATCGTAAATGATGCTTCTACGTATTCGTATGCTTGTAGGATTGTAAAGTAAATTCCTAAGATTACTGTGAAGAATAATCCTTGTAGACCTTGTGTATAATTATTTTCTAGTAAACTATGGTGTGCTCATGTAACTGTTACTCCTGATGCTAGTAAGATTGCTGTATTAAGTAGTGGAATTTGTAATGGGTTGAATGGTGAAATCCCTGTAGGGGGTCATGTTGAGCCTAATTCAATTGTTGGAGAAAGTCTTCTGTGAAAGAATGCTCAAAAGAATGAAATGAAGAAAAATACTTCTGAGATAATAAATAGAATTATACCTCATCGTAAACCCCTGGTTACTGATATTGTATGGAGACCTTGGAAAGTTCCTTCGCGGATAATGTCTCGTCATCACTGAATTATTGTTAAAATTATGATTGTTCCCCCAATTATTAGTAGTTCATTATTGTATTGGTGGAATCATTTAATTATTCCCGCTATTGTTACTATGGCTCCAATTGCTCCTGTTAATGGTCATGGTCTTTGTTCAACTAGGTGGAATGGATGATTATTATGTCTTGTCATTAATTTACTTCTCTAGAATATAAGGTTCTTAGTACTGCAAATACATATGATTGAATTACAGCTACGGCTGATTCGAGGATTATTAATAAGATCTGTGCAGTAATTAATAATCCTAGTAGTGATCTTGTGATTGTTGGTCCATTATTTCCTAGTAAGGTTAATAATAAATGTCCAGCAATTATGTTTGCAGTTAGTCGTACTGCTAAGGTTCCCGGTCGGATTACATTTCTAATTGTTTCAATACATACTATAAATGGTATAAGGACTGATGGGGTTCCTTGTGGAACTAAGTGTTCAAATATGTGGTTTATATTATTGATTCATCCGAACAATATAAATCTGGCTCATAATGGTAATGCCAACGTTAATGTTATTGTTAAATGTCTGGTTCTTGTGAAGATATATGGGAACAGACCTAGGAAGTTATTGAATAGGATTAATGAGAATAGGGATACAAATAGGAATGTTCTTCCCTTTCTTTTCTTATTACTACCTAATAATGTTTTGAATTCATTATGTAGTTTTGTTGTTAATAAATTTCATACTATTAAGTGTCGCGATGGGATTAGTCATATTCTTATGGGGATAAATATTAATCCTATAAATGTTCTTGTTCAATTAAGGGGTATATTTATTGTTCTTGTTGGATCAAATACTGAGAATAAGTTTCTTATCATTTTCAGTTTAATGTTTTTGTTATGATTATTTTCTTTGTTGTTAATAAGCTTCTTGCTGGTACTTTTGTGTAATAATTTGTTAAAGCGAATAAGATTAAAGTTGCTGAGAATATAGTGAATAGTGTAAATCATCTTATGGGTATTATTTGTGGTATAAAGGGGTGTTGCGGATATCAACTATTCTGGCTTGACATACCAGTGTTATTAATTAACTAACTCCTTTCATCAGAAGTAGTTGCTAACTTACTATGGAGTGGTTTAAGAGACCAATACTTGCTTTCAGTCATCTGATGATTCTCTAAGGTTTGATACTCAGTTAATGAAGGCGTTGGCAGATACTCTTTCAATTACAATAGGCATGAATCTGTGATTAGCCCCACAAATCTCGGAGCATTGTCCGTAGAATAAACCAGGTCGATTGATTAAGAATCTACATTGATTTAGTCGCCCTGGTGTTGCGTCTGTTTTGATTCCTAATCTAGGTACTGCTCATGAATGTAGAACGTCTGCTGCTGTGACAATAACTCGAATAAATGAATTTATTGGTAATGAGGTGTGATTATCTGTATCTAGTAGGCGAAATATATTTTTTTCATCTCTGTCTTGGGGGGTTATATATGCATCAAACTCTGCTTTAATAAAGTCTGAATATTCATATCTTCAATATCATTGGTGTCCAATTGCTTTTAAAGTTAATGCTGGTCTGTGGATTTCATCTATGAGGTATAAGAGTCGTAGGGATGGTACTGCAATAAATACTAGAATCACTGCTGGAATGATTGTTCAGGCTACTTCAATTATTTGTCCTTCTAGTATAAATCGGTTGATGTTTTTATTTAGGGTTAATATAACTATTACATATGCTACTACTATAATAATTATTGTAATAATTATTAAGGTGTGATCGTGAAATGAAATTAGTTGTTCTATAACTGGTGAGGCTCTATCTTGTAGATTTATATTCGCTCAAGTTGTCATTTCTAAAAAAAGCTTCTGGGCTTTATATGTGGAGCTTAAATCCACCGCACTTATCTGCCAAAATAGATATATTAGTTTATTTTAATGTAATGATGGTTGGTAGTTCTGAATATCTGTGTTCTGCTGGTGGTAAGTTTTGTAGTCATTCGATTGAATTTCTTGTTTGGGTTGGATTTAGGATTTGTCGGTTTGTTCTTATTCTTTCTCAAATAATGAATAAGAACATTATTACTCTTACTAGTGAAATTGTAGATCCTATTGATGAAACAATATTTCATGCTGTATAAGCATCCGGGTAATCAGAATATCGCCGTGGTATACCTGCTAATCCTAAGAAGTGTTGTGGGAAGAATGTTATGTTTACCCCCACAAATATTACTGCAAATTGTGTTTTTAGTCATTTAGGATTTAAGGTTAATCCTGTAAATAATGGGTATCATTGGATAAAACCTGCTATAATTGCGAATACAGCCCCTATTGATAATACGTAATGGAAGTGAGCTACCACATAATATGTGTCATGTAATACAATATCAATTGATGAATTTGCTAGTACTACTCCAGTTAGACCTCCTATTGTGAACAGAAATACAAACCCTAATGATCATAGGCACGTTGCTCTATATGTTAATTGTGATCCATATATTGTTGCTAGTCATCTGAAGATTTTAATCCCCGTTGGTACTGCAATGATTATTGTTGCCGATGTAAAATATGCCCGAGTATCAACATCTATTCCTACTGTAAATATGTGATGTGCTCATACTACAAATCCTAGTAGTCCAATTGCTAGTATGGCAAAGATTATTCCTAAGTTTCCGAATGCTTCCTTTTTCCCTCTTTCATGGCAAATGATGTGGGAGATTATTCCGAATCCTGGAAGAATTAAAATATATACTTCTGGGTGTCCGAAGAATCAAAATAAGTGTTGATAAAGAATTGGATCTCCTCCTCCTGCTGGGTCAAAGAACGAAGTATTCAAGTTTCGGTCTGTTAATAGTATGGTGATTGCTCCTGCCAATACTGGTAATGATAGTAGAAGAAGTAGTGCTGTAATACCTACTGCTCAAACAAATAGGGGAATTCGTTCTGGTTTTATATTTATGGGCTTCATATTAATTATTGTTGAGATAAAATTTACTGCTCCTAGGATGGAGGATACACCGGCTAGGTGGAGGGAGAAGATCGCTAAATCTACTGATGCTCCAGCATGGGCAATTCCTCTTGCTAAAGGGGGATAAACTGTTCATCCAGTTCCTGCACCTCTTTCTACTATACTTCTAGTTAATAGAAGTGTTAATGAGGGTGGTAATAGTCAAAATCTTATGTTATTTATTCGTGGGAAGGCTATATCTGGTGCACCTAGTATTAGTGGAACTAGTCAATTTCCGAATCCTCCAATTATAATTGGTATTACTATAAAGAAAATTATTACAAAGGCATGTGCTGTTACAATTACGTTGTAGATTTGATCATCGCCAATTAGTGATCCTGGTTGACCTAATTCTGTCCGGATTAATATTCTTAATGATGTTCCGACTATTCCTGATCAAGCACCAAAAATGAAATATAAAGTTCCAATGTCCTTATGGTTTGTTGAAAACAATCATCGCTTTACAATAAGTAGAATGGCTGAGAATATTAAGTGGTAGATTGTAAGTCTATTAAGGGGTTTAGTACCCTTCTACTATAAAAGTCTTATATTCATGTTGTGATATTAGAATGCAATTCTATTGGGGTGGTGATAAAATCGCCATTAAGGCTTAAAGACACATTTTCTTTATTTATAGCTTTGAAGGTTATTAGTTTACTTAACTTAAAGCCTTGCTATCTGATGTTGATAATTATTGTACATACAATTAATCCTAATATTGATATTGATGATAATAAGGTTCTGTATATAATTGTCTTGTTTTCTTGGTGCGATCAGAATCCTCATTTTATTTCATCATGTAGAATGAGAAATCTTGAGTAACATATTCGTAGATAATAGTATAAAGTTGCTAGTGATATAATTACTATTACTGTCATTATGAATGTTGTTAGATTGTTTGTAATTATTATTTGAATTACTACCCATTTTGGGAGGAATCCAATGAAAGGAGGTAAACCCCCTAATGATAGAAGGGTTGTAAATAGTATAAATTTAATTGATGATTTTCTATTGGATATTATTACCTGGTTAATAAATGAGATGTTAAATGATTTGGTAATTATAGTTACAGTTGATGTTAATAGGGAATATACTGTGAAGTATAAAACTCATAAGTTATCTCCTCCTGTAGTAGCTGCTAATATTCAACCAGTGTGATTAATAGATGAGTATGTTAAGATTTTTCGTAGTGATGTTTGGTTTATACCTCCTAGGGCTCCTACGATTACTGATGCCAAAATAATTATTGATGTTGAGAGGTCAATTTTTGTCAGATAGGAAATTAATATTATGGGTGCAGCCTTTTGTACTGTTATTATCAATAGGCAATTCGTTCATCTTAATCCTTCTATAACTCTTGGGAATCATCAGTGCAGTGGTGCAGCTCCTATTTTTAATAGTAAGGGAATTATAATGGTATATTCGTACACCTCCTTTCTTAAAGGTAAGCTTTGTCTAGACAAAGCTTTTATTATCACCAGAAATATTAGGGTTGATGAGGCTAATGCTTGAATAATAAAATATTTTAGTGATGCTTCAGTAGTGTAGATGTTTTCTTGAGATGATATAAGTGGGATAAATGATATTAGATTAATTTCCAGTCCTATCCAAGCACCAAGCCATGAATTTGATGAAATGGAAATTAAAATACCTCCAATCAATGTTGTTGATAGAAGGATTTTTGTGGGGTTGTTGGGCATTAGAGAAGAGAGTATTCACTCTATGTATGGGGTATGAACCCATTAGCTTATATTAGCTTACTTTTCTAGTTTAATACATTTTGGTGTATGGTGCACATGAATTTTTGATGTTTGTGGTGTCAGTTTAATTCTGTCAAATGTAATGTAGGTAATTGATTTACATATTTTACCCTATCACGATAATCCTTTAATTCAGGCTCTACATT